TAGAAATGATCTGTTTTATTTGACTGATGGGGACAACAAACAATTAATTATATAATTATAACAAATGAAATATATAATAGATAAAAAGACATAAAATAGAAAAATTATAAATTAAAAAAAATTCTAATTCGAAATCTAAGAAATCTAAATAGAAATAATAATAATTAATAATAAATAATTATACTCTATATAATTCTATAGACTATATAATGAATATATAGAATTATATAGAGAATAATTATATAGAGAATATAGAATAGAAAAAAAAATAAAGATATAAAGATATATATAAAATAATATATAATATAATTATATATAATATAATTAATATAATAATAATAAAAATAAAATAAGAAAATCGAATTCAAAAAATTCAAAAAAAAAAAAGAAAATAATAAATAGAGTGTTCTTATTCAAAACGCCCTGTGATCTTCAACCAATTCTGTGCTTCAATATAATTACCGGGGGTAAGGGCTATAGCTTGTTTCCAATATTCAGCGGCTTGATCAAACCAAGACTCCGCAATTTCAGAATCTCCCTGTCGAATGGCCTGTTCTCCGCGGTCGGAATAGGTGAGTAAATTCCTTCCCTTAGAACCGTACTTGAGAGTTTCCCGACTCATACGGCTCAGCAGTCAATTCTTTTAGTGTTCCATTTTTTATGGAGTTAACCAAAAGAAAAAGAGGTTAATTACATGAGTTTCAAACTTGAATTTGGATTAATAAGGAATTTCATCCCTTTTTTTAGTTTTATCTTTTCTCCTACCTTCAGAAGAATAAAGCATCGACATTAACACTCTCATTATAATTTTCTGAAAGGTAACTATCTCGATTTCATATATCATATACTTTCATATATGATATATCAATTTCTATAGAATCTTTGAGAAAGACTTTTCTTCATAAGAAAGAAAAGACTTACTATCTTTGGGATCTGATACTACACCGCTGCTCAAAACCTTAGGGGATCTACTTTATTACATAAGTGGATTCCTAACTTTTCTATCATGATATAAGTAAGCAGTTCTTATTGTATTGGCCCAAAACCTCGTTAATTGATCCTTACGGTGCTTCTACTTCCTCTATCAATTAGATCTTTTATCCATAGAAAAAAAGTATCTAGGCATATCTATTTCTTCATATTTCGACTTCTATGAAGTTTCTTTCTTTACTACAGCTGATAAAAATCGTTGTTTTGGACGATATATATGTAGAAAGCCTATTTTTTTCTAGTATTTATAGTATTTATTATATTATTAGTATTAGCGTATCGTTCTTTTCTTTTTTCTTTCTATAGTGGAGATAGTCGCACGTAATGACAGATCACGGCCATATTATTAAAAGCTTGGGGTAAGAACGGATTTCGTTCGAGTGCCCTAAAATAATATTCCAAAGCTTTCGTATGTTCTCCGTTACTTGTGTGGATAAGGCCTATATTATAAAGTATATAACTTCGATCATAGGGATCGATTTCCAGTCGCATAGCCTCATAATAATTCTGTAAAGCTTCCGCATAATTTCCTTCAGATTGAGCCGACATCCGTTACGGTCGTCATTCGGTTCAAAGAATCTCCGTTCCAGAACCGTACGTGAGATTTTCATCTCATACGGCTCCTCCTTTATGTGTATAATGATAAAAATACATAGAATCAAAAAAGATTGCAGTATTCTCATTATCAACTGAGCAGGGCTAGTGTTTTTACAAGAAATCTCTAGCCAACCTTCCTGTAAAAGATCTTTTCTTAACATCAAGTATCTTGGTACTGGATAAAAAAAAAACAGTAACTCAAACAATTTCTTTGTCCTCAACGCCGCTTAATTTCCCGGAATTAGTCACTTCAACAGTCTTCGATGGTTATACAGGTATCCAAAATACGAACGAGATGGATGTTTGTTGTCCCAACCATTCTTGTTAGTCCCGATCCCGATAAGAAAGGAAGGATTTTTTTTTATTTTTTACAAAGTTTTCGTGTTGTTGATTCCTAAGCGTAGTGCTTCTTCCTCCATGCCGCCTATTGGTACTAGTGGAGTAGGGTTGACCTAACCCCATAGGTATAGGTATAACCTTTCGCTTAATACTATAAACCAAAAATGGAAGCATACGAGGCTGCATTAATCGGGGATACACGACAGAAGGAATTAATCATTTTATTTACCTAACTTCACCTTCAGCAAGCGTAGGTTTTTTTTTTTTCAATTTTTTTTCTTTCTCTCCGAAGAATGTGTCTTTCTGCTAAGACCGAGATCGGTAAAAAAAAAATCAAATCGCACCATCTCTGTAATAAGTGAATGCCTCTTTTTCTCCTGAAGTTGTCGGAATTATTCGTAATAAGATATTGGCTACAATTGAAAAGGTCTTATCAATAAAATTTTCATTTATCCGAGATCTAGGCATAGGTAGAAATCCATTCTATAATTTCATATTATTTATCGCGTGAGAAAATAATCCCACAAACAAAGGAATTGTACAATACAGTACGAAATAACGTAAAAACGGACTC